ATAAGTTGCTTTACAAAAGGAGTCCTTAGTATGTGTCAAAACCGTTATAGTACTACTACACCGAAGTATCGTACTCGAACTGGCAAGAACGGCCCAGCTTGCTGGCTGACTATTACCTGCTTACTTACTGGCTGACTTGGCAGCTGCCTTGAAAGCCTATTCCGATGGCTCCTTCCTAAATAAGTTATCTAAAAGTCAGTCTTTCTTTTTGTTTTCAACGATCTAGTGCTTGGTCCTTCACCTTTATGAGTAGGACTGACTCCCTTACATAGGTCTTATGTTCAGTACTTCGTATCAGGTTCTATCTATGGGACCTTAACGAGAATTTTTTTGTTCTTTCTGAAAAAACCTAAGAGGTCCGTGACTGACCCTGTGTTCAGCACATGAGTTAGCGTTACCGCGTATTTAGTGGAAGCAGATAGTTAGGGACTGGCCTGGTACCACTTTGAGTTACTGCCCCGAAGTACTAGACCAGCTCCTGTTGAAGAATAAGGCTTTTGAGCTGCCTGAGCATTGAATTTGGAACACAGGCCAAACGAAGTCGTACTGAGGACCCTAAGTGCTGTCAAATCGGTACGTACAACATCCCCTTGAAAATTGCTGGACCTTCACGAACTTGCTGGAAACGTAGTACCATGCCGGCAGGATCCCTATAAAGAAAGCCGCACAGAAAGAGAAGACTACTTGGAATTCGGTGGGAATCCACAAAGACAGCGTAGGAGATATTGCCCATTATACTGCAATATGGTGAGCATAGCCATGTCTGATGAAAGAGCCACCTGCTGACCTGGTGTTGACGAACAAGTTCCGGAAGCATGCGAACAAGACTTGGGATCGCGGCTCGTACCAGTAAAGCCACAGAAATCAAAGAAGGCGCACGAAGGAAGGCAGTAGCACTAGCTTGATAATTTGTTCCGAGGAATGCAAAATAGCTGGACCTATTATTGAAGGGGGCTCTAACATCATCAAATGATGTTATTTAACCCCAGATTAATTATTAATGAGTAGCACAGAAGGCCACTCGCGCCACAGAAGTGGTATATAAGTGGTTATCCTTAGCAGAGTGGTGGTACGACACTACTTATCATACCACAATGAAAATGACCCCATTTGAATTGAAGCCCTCTATCGCTATGCTCCAACACTTATACCTATGCCCCAGCCTGAAGGTTCCAATGTTGCCTCGGCAGAGAGTCATCTCAGGGAGCAGTCGACTGTCATACAGATTTCGAAGGACAGTCAAGGGCACAAGTTAGAATGAAGCAATATGAGGATCAACATAGAAGTGAGAGGGAATTTTCAGTTAGAGACTGGGTTTTCTTGCGATTCCAGCCCTATACTATAGGCTTTTCCATAGCTGCTAGACAAAAAGACCCAGCAAGCATCAGCTCTTCCTGAGAAGGATTCAATCCAGCCACAGGTTCCCCTGCGACTTCGTCTTCCGCTCATAAGTAAGCTCTTCTCCACGGCATATTTTGACTCTGATCTTCGCTTCCTTCATTCGGTTTCTGGTTCTTGGCTGAACCAGTAGGTTTCCAACCTTCAAAGCAGCTGCTTTTACGCTCAAATACAAATGAAATTCGTGCTCAGTTCAAGTCAGCAGGATCTATCTCTTATGCAAGGTTTATTGATGAAGGTTACCTATTATTGTAAATCTATATTTTATATATAAAGTAAAAAAGGTGCTCTCGTGCAATCTAAACAAGACAAACTTACAGAATCAAAGAACCTAACAAATGTAGGCGGAATACACTCATGATCTGCTTCACAAATGGGAGATTGGGTCGAAATCTATTTGTGAGATTAGGGATCGGCATATATTATCATAAGCATAAACATAAGTGAGGAGACCTGATTCAAATTCAAAAAGAACCTCTAGGAAGGTACCCTCGGCCGCCTATGATGGAGGACTTTTTTCCTCTTCTCTGAAATCGTCATTTTTCTGATAGGAACAGGCTAAACAAAAAGAAAAGGGGCTGTTTTTCGTCGGAATAGGGGCCTGTTGACACAATCCCATTTCTTTCTCCCTTTCTTTCCGTTGGTCAACAACCAACAAAAGTTCTCGTTTAGTTCTTCACTACTCGTACAGGAAGGCCTCTCTTTCCGTATGGGGGGAATCCTTTATTCTCAATCAAGATGCCTCAACTGGATAAATTCACTTATTTCACACAATTCTTCTGGTCATGCCTTTTCCTCTTTACTTTCTATATTGCCATATGCAATGATGGAGATGGACTACTTGGGATCAGCAGAATTCTAAAACTACGTAACCAACTGCTTTCACACCGTACGAACAACATCCAGAGCAAGGACCCCAACAGTTTGGAAGATATCTTGAGAAAAGGTTTTAGCACTGGTCTATCCTATATGTACTCCAGTTTATTCGAAGTCTCCCAATGGTGTAAGGCCGTCGACTTATTGGGAAAAAGGAGGAAGATCACTTTGATCTCTTGTTTCGGAGAAATCAGTGGCTCACGAGGAATGGAAAGGAACATATTAT